AAAACTCAACATGAGGGAGGAGAAAGAAATAATAGTAACTTGGTCTCGGGCATCTACCATTATACCCACAATGATTGGCCATACAATCGCTATTCATAATGGAAAGGAAAATTTACCTATTTATATAACAGATCGTATGGTAGGTCACAAATTGGGAGAATTCGCGCCTACTCTGACTTTCGCGAGACATGCAAGAAACGACAATAAATCTCGTCGTTAAATTATTAATATTTAATATTTTTGAATATTAAATATTAATAGAAATATTATTAATATAAATAAAATAATATAAATAAAAAAAAGTCAAATAAAATAAAAAAAAAGAAACTAAAAAAGTACTTTTCATTCATTAGTGGGGGGTGACCTTATGATAAAGAACTGGAGTTCAGGTAGAGAAGAAAATAGAGAAATAAAAGTTTTAGCTCAACATATATGTATGTCTGTTTTAAAAGCGCAAAGAGTAATTGATCAGATTCGCGGACGTTCCTATGAGGAAACACTTATGATACTGGAACTCATGCCTTATCGAGCATCTTATCCAATTTTACAATTGGTTTATTCTGCAGCAGCAAACGCTAATCATAATATGGGTTTGAACGAAGCTGATTCATTCATTAGTAAAGCCGAAGTCAATAGGGGTGCTATTGTGAAAAAGTTAAGACCTCGGGCTCGGGGACGTAGTTATCCGATAAAAAAACCCACTTGTCATATAACAATTGTATTAAAGGAAAAATCTAAATCATTTTTAGATCAATCAATCTAAGATTTAGATTCATATTAAAAATATGAATGGAAAGAGAACATAATAGAAAAATATGGGACAAAAAATAAATCCACTTGGTTTCAGACTTGGTACAACCCAAAGTCATCGTTCCTTTTGGTTCGCACAAACAAAAAATTATTCCGTGGGTTTACAGGAAGATGAAAAAATACGGAATTGTATCAAGAACTATGTACAAAAAAATAGGAGAATATCCTCGGGTTTCGAAGGAATCGCACGTATAGGAATTCAAAAAAGAATCGATTTGATCCAGGTCATAATCCATATTGGATTCCCAAATTTATTAATAGAGGGCCAAACACGAGGAATAGAAGAATTACAGATGAATGTACAAAAGGAACTTCATTCTGTGAACCGGAGACTCAACATTGCTATCACAAGAATTGAAAAACCTTATGGACAACCAAATATTCTTGCAGAATATATAGCTTTACAGTTAAAAAATAGAGTTTCGTTTCGAAAGTCAATGAAAAAAGCTATTGAATTAACTGAACAAACAGATACAAAAGGAATTCAAGTACAAATCGCAGGGCGTATCGACGGAAAAGAAATTGCACGTGTCGAATGGATCAGAGAAGGTAGGGTTCCCCTACAAACAATTCGCGCTAAAATTGATCATTGTTCCTATACAATTCGAACTATTTATGGAGTATTAGGCATCAAAATTTGGATATTTGTAAACGAGTTTGGATATTTGTAAACGAGAAATAATAGACCTTCATTTGTCTTGCCATTCCGTCCAGTGATAGAACAAAAAATGACAAATTGTTTCATTCTTTTTCTGTTAAATCAAACAAAAATGAACAATTCTAATTCTATAAGGTTGAATAAAAATTCGATTGACCATTTAGTATAATTGCTATGCTTAGTGTGTGACTCGTTAGTTTTTTCTTTAGAGTTTAGGGTTGAGATTCAAAAAAAAAAAAAAATAGACTAACCCCTACTATGAACTTAATAACCATATAAATTAATAACCAACTTATTGCTTCGTATTGTCAAGATCCCAAGAAACAGTCACTATATGGGTGGATCGATCATATAGTTGTAGCAACTGAAATTTTTTCCATAAAAAAGAAATCTGATTATGGGTTGTGAAGCAAAAATAAAGGGATGTGGATAAATGGAAGGATGATAGAAAGAGAGAACAAAAATATCAATGATATATGATTCCAATATGTATGGTCTATGAATCACCTCATAAAAGGCAGTGTGATAAAGCATTAATACCGATATAATCAATACTGATATAAATATATAAATGAAATATAAATAAATAAAATATAAAAAAAAGAAAAAAAAAATAATAAAGAATAAAGAGCCTCGGGTTAATAAAAACTGAGGAGATTGACTCGGGAACGAATTTTGCCGGAAGCTCCATTGCAGAGTTCAGGCCTAACCATTAATGGAGAAGCTATGGGAACGACGAAACCTGTGACTGCATAGGATTCTATTGAAAACGAATCCTAATAATTCATTGGGTGGGATGGCGGAACGAACCAAGAAAAAATTGATTTATTCTGAGAGGTGTCATGAATTGACCTTACGAATGAAAGAGTCAATATTCGCCCGCGAAACCTTTATTTATTTATTGGATTACAATTTTTGGCCCGATTCGATAGAGGTAAAAATAAGGATTCATTATATTATACGTTATATTCTAAAAAAAGAAGCATTTTTTATATTTTCTATATCTAATAATATACACGTCCAGCTGTATATTTTGTATATACATCTTCCTTTGTAACAAATTAAATATGTAACAAATTAAATATCAATAAATGCCATTCATTACTTATTTATAATTACTTATATTATTAACTCATAATTACTTATATTATTATTTATAATAATAATTATAAATAATTATTATAATTATACATGTGTATCTGTAATATTATTGAATTATAATTATACATGTGTATCTGTAATATTTAATATTATTGAATCGTTTCATTCGCGAGGAGCTGGATGAGAAGAAACTCTCATGTCCGGTTCTGCAATAGAGATGGAATTAAGAAACAACCATCAACTATAACCCCAAAAGAACCAGATTTCGTAAACAACATAGAGGAAGAATGAAGGGAATATCTTGTCGAGGCAATCATATTTGTTTCGGCGGATACGCTCTTCAGGCACTTGAACCCGCTTGGATCACAGCTAGACAGATAGAAGCGGGGCGGAGAGCAATGACACGATATGCGCGTCGTGGTGGAAAAATATGGGTACGTATATTTCCCGACAAACCTGTTACAGTAAGACCTACCGAAACACGTATGGGTTCGGGAAAGGGATCCCCCGAATATTGGGTATCTGTTGTTAAACCGGGTCGAATACTTTATGAAATGGGCGGAGTATCAGAAACTGTAGCCAGAGCAGCTATTTCAATAGCTGCGTGCAAAATGCCTATACGAACTCAATTTGTTATTTCACGATAGGGATGTAGAACTAAACAAAAGGGATATTGAGGATGAAAAAACAACCGCAGGTTTATTTTTTTCTGGACGGACAATATTTCTTTTTTTCCTTCATCCTTTGCATTGAAATAAGAGATTCAAATAAAAAATATATGATTCAACCTCAGACCCTTTTGAATGTAGCGGATAACAGCGGAGCTCGAGAATTGATGTGTATTCGAATCATAGGAGCTGGTAATCACCGATATGCTCATATTGGTGACGTTATTGTTGCTGTAATCAAAGAAGCAGTGCCAAATATGCCTCTAGAAAGATCAGAAGTCATTAGAGCTGTAATTGTACGTACATGTAAAGAACTCAAACGTGACAACGGTATGATAATACGATATGATGACAATGCAGCGGTCGTCATTGATCAAGAAGGAAATCCAAAAGGAACTCGAGTTTTTGGTGCGATCGCTCGGGAATTGAGACAGTTGAATTTTACTAAAATAGTTTCATTAGCTCCCGAGGTATTATAAATACTAGTAGATGACACTATGATATAGTAGGCTATCTGAAATAGATCAAATTAATAGATTGTGTCTCACGCATATACTTTAAAAAATTGAATAATTCAAAAAAAAAAAAACAAAGAAAAAAGGAAACATGTTGATTATATCAAAATTAGGAGGCACAAAAAATTATAGTTCGTTATGGGTAGGGACACTATTGCCGATATAATAACTTCTATAAGAAATGCTGACATGAATAAAAAAGGAACGGTTCGAATAGCATCTACTAATATCACCGAAAACATTGTTAAAATACTTCTACGAGAAGGTTTTATTGAAAATGTTCGGAAACATCAGGAAAATAAGAAATATTTCTTGGTTTCAACCCTGCGACATAGAAAGACTAGGAAAGGAATATATAGAACCGTTTTAAAGTGTATCAGCCGACCCGGTTTACGAATTTATTCCAACTATCAACGAATTCCTAAGATTTTAGGTGGAATGGGAATTGTAATTCTTTCTACTTCTCGAGGTATAATGACAGATCGAGAAGCTCGACTAGAAAGAATTGGAGGAGAAATTTTGTGTTATATATGGTGATCCTCCTCCTCTGGTATCCTAATTTTATCTCTAACTTCCCATTTGTGAAATAGAGAGGAAAAGTGAGTTATATACCTCTTCCTTCATTAGTTGATACTTCAAGGGGGTTACCTGGAATGAAAGAACAAAAATTGATTCATGAAGGTTTAATTACTGAATCACTTCCCAACGGTATGTTCCGGGTCCGTTTAGATAATGAAGATCTAATTCTAGGTTATGCTTCAGGGAGGATCCGGCGCAGTTTTATACGGATACTACCGGGAGATAGAGTCAAAATTGAAGTAAGTCGTTATGATTCAACCAGAGGACGTATAATTTATAGACTTCGCAACAAGGATTCGAACGATTAGGTGATTTTTTAAACATTCCTTTCATGGGGACACAATTCGAAGTTAAAAAAAAAAAAATATTCAAGAAACTTATTTTCCTCAAAAGAGTAGATTCAGAATTAAGGTAAGGAATAAGAAATATGAAAATAAGGACTTCTGTTCGTAAAATTTGTGAAAAATGTCGACTGATCCGTAGGCGCGGACGAATTATAGTGATTTGTTCCAATCCGAGACATAAACAGAGACAAGGATAATCTTTCTAAAAAAGAACTTTCTTTTCTAAAGGGGAGGACCCATGTAAGAATAAAAGATCTGTTTTAACATGAAATGGATATCTCCGTATCTTTTCTTTCTGTATATTTCTGACTCATATTTATGAGAT